CGTGAAGCAGAAACATAAATGTACTCCCATTAATGTGGAATAGGCGGAACTTAATTAGTCAATTCAAGTCAGCGTTGTCAATTTATCCAGAACTTCTCTCTTTTCCTCGGTGAAACAAGAATCTGTTTTGCTCAAACCAAAGCACTTAGTTTAGCCTTTGTTTCCTCTGTGCCCTGTCTTCTTTAAAGATTCATCCAATGGAATCCCGACTCCCTTTCTTTTTGATTTCCATTCTATTTATAATTAGAACCTAATTAAGATAGGATGACTAATGTATGCAGCCTAATGAGGAGTAATACTATAAAAATAAAGAACTCTATTTCAGAACTATGAGACAGAATATTCTGTTTTCTTATTTACTCTTTCTTTATTTTTGGATTTTATTTCCATTTTTCTATTTTATTTAAAGTAGATCGATTTAGATAATGTATATATAAGCAAAATAATATACTTCAAACAAAGTAGGAATTCGCAAGATGGAGAAAATCATTGCAGTTATTATAGGGAAATCTAGGGACTTAGAGCATATCCTATTTGAAGGAGGATGGAATTCAAATCAGGTAAGGGATCCTTCCTTCTATTGATTTGATAGAAATTCGTTTTTCTTTTCCTGTCTCTAAGATTTTCGATGAATGAGCCTGTGGTAATGCTTTTATCTCTATTCTAGGGCGCAAGCGACCGTCCAGTCTATAAACAAGTACTAATGAGGAAATGAAAACTATACTAAAGGAAACATAGGATCTCTATCCTAAAATCTAAAAAAAGGACATATTAGGGCTATACGGATTCGAACCGTAGACCTTCTCGGTAAAACAGATCAAACGGATTATTATCGAAATGATTCGAACTGTTTCAAAGACCCAACATGCATTTTTTTGCATTGGGCTCTTTCATCAACTGATGTAAAGATCAGTTAGTCCACCATAGTTTTTCTTTACGGAAAGATAATGAGATGGCTCCCTGTGCTCTGATTGATTATTTGTATTATGATCTATCTAGGAGCAATACCAAAGTGTTTCAAAGGAGGATTACCTTGACTTAGGTCTGCCTCCGGCCTAAATTAAATCAACCTAAGTGAAATGGAGTCTCTATCGTTCCGCTGCAAGAGTTGACTATGAGACTTCATACACCTTAAAGTTCATAGAACGAAAAGAAGTTTTTTGGAGGCCCTTATCCTCATTACGCCTAGCATTTAGTGGGCTGGATATTTACCTTATCAACTAGCAAATCGATAAGGGTTCTATTTGATTAGGCACCTGAATTGGCACCTGAATCGGACTGAACCGACTGTTTGTCAGGCTACTGTTCTCCTATTCTCTCGAATCCATGAAGTAAGACATTGATTTTGCAATAAGATCAATTATGTTCATTGCATAATAAGCTCCCTTGAAAAGCATTGGCGCACGTGTAAGCGAGTTGCTCTACCGAACTGAGCTATAGCCCTTGTCAGAGATATCTTAACATATAGATAATTTCTTGTCAAGATGAATATTCTCTAATGCCAGAGGATATCCCTTTGATCTGTTTACTATATAACATACCAATAACGGAGCAGTATTGCTTATAAAAAGGATTCGATCTATAATCGATCGAAGTAATGGGTCTTCCTTTGTGGTGATAAATTGCCTACTTAACTCAGTGGTTAGAGTATTGCTTTCATACGGCGGGAGTCATTGGTTCAAATCCAATAGTAGGTAGGTAGGTAGAAAAATTACTAGATAGCATTGGACTTACTTCGCTTCGCTATCTAATAACTTTTTCTACCCCTCTTCCCTTTTTCTTTGTATCAACTAAACCATTGGATTGTATTCAATTGGATGGGGGAATCCAATTGATAGCCTCGACTCGTATCCTAGCTCGTCTGAGAGCTAGCTTCGCTTCAACCAACTCTTTCGTACCCTCAGCTCTACTCAAGTTAGCTTCGGCTATTTCAAGTGCCTGTTGAGCTTCTTCCGGATCAATGTCACTACCCAGTTCCGCATCATTTCCTAAAATGATGATCTCATTATTAACTATTCTCGCAAAACCGCTCCACAGAACCGCCGTTAACCATTGGTCGTTGAGGAGGCGTATTCTCAAAGGACCCATATCTACAGCTGTGTTAATGGGGGCGTGGTTTGGTAATACGCCAATTTGGCCACTATTAGTAGATAAAATGATTTCTTTCACTTTACAATCCCAAATAATTCGCTTAGGAGTTAGTACATAAAGATTTAATTTCATTTCTTCAATTTGTTCTCCTCTTCTAAGTTTATAGCTTTCGTGCTAGCTTCATCGATGTTACCCACCAAATAAAAAGCTTGTTCGGGTAGGCCGTCTAATTCTCCGGAAAGGATTAGTTGAAATCCCCTAATTGTTTCTGCAAGACCAACATACTTTCCTGCAGAACCGGTAAAAACTTCTGCCACAAAGAACGGTTGTGATAAGAAACGTTCAATTTTTCGTGCTCTTGCTACAGTTAAACGATCCTCCTCTGATAATTCATCCAACCCAAGAATTGCGATAATGTCCTGAAGTTCTTTGTAACGTTGTAAAGTTTCCTTAACTCTTTGCGCAGTTTCATAATGTTCGTTGCCAACGATCCGAGGCTGTAACATAGTTGAGGTTGAATCTAAAGGATCTACTGCTGGATAAATACCCTTGGAAGCTAATCCTCTGGAAAGTACGGTAGTAGCATCCAAATGTGCAAATGTTGTGGCAGGAGCAGGGTCGGTCAAATCGTCCGCAGGTACATAAACTGCTTGGATCGAAGTTATGGATCCCTTTTTTGTAGAAGCAATTCTTTCTTGCAAAGAACCCATTTCTGTACTAAGAGTAGGTTGATAACCCACTGCGGAGGGCATTCTCCCTAATAAGGCGGATACCTCCGATCCTGCTTGAACAAAACGAAAGATATTATCGATGAATAGAAGCACGTCTTGCTTATTAACATCTCGGAAATATTCTGCCATAGTTAGGGCAGTTAAACCAACTCTCATACGAGCTCCCGGCGGTTCATTCATTTGACCATAGACTAGAGCTACCTTTGATTCCTCAAAATTTTTTTCATTAATTACTCCGGATTCCTTCATTTCCATATAAAGATCATTTCCTTCACGAGTCCGTTCCCCTACTCCGCCAAATACGGATACGCCTCCATGAGCTTTAGCAATGTTGTTGATTAATTCCATGATGAGTACTGTTTTACCTACTCCAGCCCCCCCAAATAGTCCTATTTTTCCTCCACGTCGATAAGGAGCTAAAAGATCGACCACCTTAATACCTGTTTCAAAGATGGATAATTTCGTATCTAGCTCGATAAAGGCAGGCGCAGATCTATGAATAGGGAATGTTGCATTAATATCTACAGGACCAAAATTGTCAATAGGTTCCCCAAGAACGTTGAAAATTCGTCCGAGAGTAGCTCCACCGACTGGAACACTGAGAGGAGCTCCCGTGTCAATCACTTCCAATCCTCTCATCAACCCGTCTGTAGCACTCATAGCTACAGCTCTAACTCGATTATTTCCCAATAATTGTTGTACCTCACAAGTCACATTAATTTGCTTACCGGCAGTGTCTCTACTCTTGACTACCAAAGCGTTATAAATATAAGGTAACTTGCCCGGGGGAAAAGTGATATCCAGCACGGGTCCAATAATTTGATCGATACGCCCTATGCTTTTTTCTTCAATTGTGGAAACCCCGGGACGAGAAGTAGTAGGATTGGTTCTCATAATTATCACATAATTTTCAAAAAAAAAAGGAATTTGTCGAATTTTTTCTTGTTGAATAATGCCAAATCAAATCCAAAAAAATAGCCAAAAATCCAAAAGTCAAAAGGAAATGAATTAGTTAATTCAATAAGAGAGAAAGGGGGACGAGGACTTGATTTCGTTGCCCAAGCGAATCCCATTCAATCGTTTACTCATGGAATGAGTCCGTTGGAAAGTTCAATCAATCTTTTTTTTCATATACATTTCGCCTTTTGTGGAGGATCTGTCCCTACTCTACTTTCCTATCTAGGACTTCGATATACAAAATATATACTACTGTGAAGCATAGATTGCTGTCAACAGAGAATTTTCTTAGTATTTAGGTATTTACATTCAAAATAAGAAAGGGGCCTATTAAGAACTTGTAAAATAAGGATTAGGGATTGATTTGGGTTGCGCTATATCTATCAAAGAGTATACAATAATGATGGATTTGGTGAATCAAATCCATGGTTTAATAACGAACCATGTTAACTTACCATAACAACAACTCAATTCCTATCGAATTCCTATAGTAGAATTCCTATAGGATAGAACATACACAGGGTGTACGCATTATATATGAATGAAACATATTCATTAACTTAAGCATGCCCTCCATTTTCTTTAATGAGTTGATATTAATTGAATACCCTTTTTGTTTTAAAAGATTTTTGCAAAGGTTTCATTTACGCCTAATCCATATCGAGTAGACCCTGTCGTTGTGAGAATTCTTAATTCATGAGTTGTAGGGAGGGACTTATGTCACCACAAACAGAAACTAAAGCAAGTGTTGGATTTAAAGCTGGTGTTAAGGATTATAAATTGACTTATTACACCCCGGAGTATGAAACCAAGGATACTGATATCTTGGCAGCATTCCGAGTAACTCCTCAGCCCGGGGTTCCGCCCGAAGAAGCAGGGGCTGCAGTAGCTGCCGAATCTTCTACTGGTACATGGACAACTGTTTGGACTGATGGACTTACCAGTCTTGATCGTTACAAAGGGCGATGCTATCACATCGAGCCCGTTGTTGGGGAGGAAAATCAATATATCGCTTATGTAGCTTATCCATTAGACCTATTTGAAGAGGGTTCTGTTACTAACATGTTTACTTCCATTGTGGGTAACGTATTTGGTTTCAAAGCCCTACGCGCTCTACGTCTGGAGGATCTGCGAATTCCCCCTACTTATTCAAAAACTTTCCAAGGTCCGCCTCATGGTATCCAAGTTGAAAGGGATAAGTTGAACAAGTACGGCCGTCCTTTTTTGGGATGTACTATTAAACCAAAATTGGGATTATCCGCAAAAAATTATGGTAGAGCGTGTTATGAGTGTCTACGCGGTGGACTTGATTTTACCAAAGATGATGAAAACGTAAACTCACAACCATTTATGCGCTGGAGGGACCGTTTTGTCTTTTGTGCCGAAGCAATTTATAAATCACAGGCCGAAACCGGTGAAATCAAGGGGCATTACTTGAATGCGACTGCAGGTACAGTCGAAGAAATGATGAAGAGAGCTATATTTGCGAGGGAATTAGGGGTTCCTATTGTAATGCATGACTACTTAACTGGGGGATTCACCGCAAATACTACTTTGGCTCATTATTGCCGCGACAATGGCCTACTTCTTCACATTCACCGGGCAATGCATGCAGTTATTGATAGACAGAAAAATCATGGTATGCATTTTCGTGTATTAGCTAAAGCATTGCGTATGTCTGGGGGAGATCATGTCCACGCCGGTACAGTAGTAGGTAAGTTAGAAGGGGAACGCGAAATGACTTTAGGTTTTGTTGATTTATTGCGCGATGATTTTATTGAAAAAGATCGTGCTCGCGGTGTCTTTTTCACTCAGGACTGGGTATCTATGCCAGGTGTTATACCGGTGGCTTCAGGGGGTATTCATGTTTGGCATATGCCAGCTCTGACCGAAATCTTTGGAGATGATTCCGTATTACAATTTGGTGGAGGAACTTTAGGACATCCTTGGGGAAATGCACCTGGTGCAGTAGCTAATCGGGTGGCTTTAGAAGCTTGTGTACAAGCTCGTAACGAAGGGCGCGATCTTGCTCGTGAAGGTAATGAAATTATCCGAGCAGCTTGCAAATGGAGTCCTGAACTAGCCGCAGCTTGTGAAATATGGAAGGCGATCAAATTTGAGTTCGAGCCGGTAGATAAACTAGATAAGTAGATAAAACTAGATATAAAGAAGGTCTAAATAAAAAAGAAGCAAAATAGAAAGAGAAAAAAGCAGTTACGAAATGCAGTAATTCTTCTTTATTCTTCTAATTGATTGCAATTAAACTCGGCTCAATCTTAAAAAAAAAGATTGAGCCGAATAAAAATAGATCTTGATACGATCATGAGACTTGACAAATCGAGATTCCTCTATTCTATATATTTAGAATATATAAAGGTATAATACAATAAATAAATACAAATATAGTATTATCATATGATAATGGAATCAAATATGCAGTATTTACAGAAAAAGTCTTTATTTATTGGGAAAGAATCAATGAAAAAAGATTAGGAATCGCAATGCTACTATACGCGTCCGGAGGAGTATTCGGAATAATATTCTTCTATAATCCATTCTTGTGTCTTGCGCGGGGTCTTATCTTACTAACAGGACTTCGCTGCACGGGACGGGTTTTCGTCGAAAAGCTAACTCCACCCGGCATTTTCATACCCTTTGGGTGGTATATCGCCTTAAAAAGTCTAAGGGGGTAGTACGAGATCTGTAGTAGGTAAGAGAATTTGCCCTTTGATTTTGATTGAGTATGCTATTTTTCCGCCTTTACCGCGCATTATTGTATGAGCTTCTAGAGGATAGAGGAGCACGTATGCAGGAAGGAAATTACAGCTTAATAAAAAAGTCTAAAAAAGCTTCAACTTTACGGCACTATCAATCAACTAAAAAGCCCTATGTATGAATCCTTACAACCGGTGGGATAGGATAAGAGCGAGTTTCGGTATACTGGGGTTGGGGGATATCCTTATTTCAAAACCTGACGCGCATCTTGCGTTTGTGGGGGTCCGAGAGTGGTTGAAGAAGTATTGCATGTGGAAGTAGGTAGACGAAACTGATTTAGGATTCGAAATGGGCGCATTCGACTAAAAGTCGTACTGAGACCTTTTAAAAAGGGTATTCTGAAAGAGGTATTTCATTTTCACAATCGCTTTCTTTTGAATCCAATTTCAAGTTCGATTAGAAGGATAGAAAGGCCATGAGGACGGGAAAAGAAAAAGAAAATCTTTTTAATCTCCTTTTTTGCAATTTTCTTATTATCCATTCCATTCATTTTTTTTTATAGAATACTAAAGTATTCTATAGTATTCTATAGTATTCTATAAAAAATCTTTATTTTGCAAACTAAAAAATACAATAGTCAATATTCCTTATAATAGATATACTTAATTATATTATAAGAATCCTAAGATATTTTTCGAATAGATAGAAATAGTAAATTTGAATTGAGACACCTATTCTATGACGGATTTTAACTTACCTTCTATTTTCGTGCCTTTAGTAGGCTTAGTATTTCCGGCAATTGCAATGGCTTCTTTATTTCTTTATGTGCAGAAAAATAAGATTGTCTAGAACCGATGGGGCCGAATTTTCTCAATGTATTTCCACGCAGGATCATATCATAATACAGATATTTTTTAGTGTAAGTAATATAATATGGTAGGGTATGTGGCTCTTTCTACACACAAATGAAAAACGGCTATGGATGCGGATATAGGCTACGAGCATAAATGCATGCATATGCGGAGCCGGGTATAGCGAGTTTTATTTTAAGTGGATCAACAGATATTTTTTGAATAGAAAGTCAATGTATCTAACCAATTATTTCACAGGAGTACTAGTTACTGAAGGCGATTTCTGAATCAAAAAAAAGTAAAGTCAAAATCATTTAGCTTATTCTCTCAATTTCAATCGACCGCTGCTGGATTTAGTATATCTAATATGAATTGGCGATCAGAACACATATGGATAGAACTTCTAAAAGGTTCTCGAAAAAGAGGTAATTTTTTCTGGGCCTGTATTCTTTTTCTAGGTTCACTAGGATTTTTATCGGTTGGGGCTTCCAGTTATCTTGGTAAGAATATGATATCTGTACTTCCATCTCAACAAATTCTTTTTTTTCCACAGGGGGTCGTGATGTCTTTCTACGGAATCGCGGGCCTATTCATTAGCTCCTACTTGTGGTGCACTATTTTGTGGAATGTAGGCAGTGGTTATGACCGATTCGATAGAAAAGAGGGAATAGTGTGCATTTTTCGTTGGGGATTCCCTGGAATAAAACGTCGCGTCTTCCTTCGATTCCTTATGCGGGATATCCAATCAATTAGAATTCAGGTTAAAGAGGGTCTTTATCCTCGTCGTATCCTTTATATGGAAATTCGGGGCCAGGGGGTCATTCCCTTGACTCGTACTGATGAGAAGTTTTTTACTCCACGAGAAATTGAACAAAAAGCTGCCGAATTGGCCTATTTCTTGCGCGTACCGATTGAAGTATTTTGAATACCGATTTCATTTTTTTGAAATGAATTGAATGAATTGGATTCGTTATTGTAAGGAGATTTTGGAGTATTTATCTAAAGAAAGGAACAAACGAGGATAAGAGAAAATTGCTTCTAATTTGTTTTGTCCAAGTGAGATATATGGCATAATATTCTTCCATTTTCATCCGAAAGGACTTTTTTTTTTTTATTCTATTTCTCTATTCCACTCCATCTAGATCTAAGAAAGAACCCAATGCAATGAAATTCCACTAGTATACAAAAAAGAGGAATAGATACAAGGTCTCAAACCTTGTTATAGAATTTTTGCTTCAAATAAAAAGAAATATCATATAGAGTCAGCGAATGAAATAGAGTCAGCGAATGAAGCAGATTCATTAACAACTCAATTTACAGATCAAAAATGAAAAAAAAGAAAGCATTGCCTTCTTTCCTATATCTTGTATTTATCGTACTTTTGCCCTGGGGAGTCTCTTTCTCTTTTAACAAATGTCTGGAACTTTGGATTAAGAATTGGTGGAATACCAGGCAATCTGAAACTCTCTTAACTGATATTCAAGAGAAAAAGGTTCTAGAAAGATTCATAGAATTAGAAGAACTTTTTCTCTTGGACGAAATGATAAAAGAGAAACCGAAGACACATGTACAAAAACCTCCTATAGGAATACACAAGGAAATAATACAATTGGTCAAAATAGATAATGAGGATCATCTCCATATCATTTTGCATTTCTCGACAAATATAATCTGTTTGGCTATTCTAAGTGGTTCTTTTTTTCTGGGTAAAGAGGAACTTGTCATTTTGAATTCTTGGGTTCAGGAATTCTTCTATAACTTAAATGACTCAATAAAAGCTTTTTTGATTCTTTTAGTTACTGATTTTTTTGTTGGATTTCACTCCACCCGCGGTTGGGAACTACTAATTCGTTGGGTCTACAACGATCTTGGATGGGCTCCTAATGAGCTAATTTTCACTATTTTTGTTTGTAGTTTTCCAGTGATTCTAGATACATGTTTTAAATTTTGGATCTTTTTTTCTTTAAACCGTCTATCTCCTTCGCTTGTAGTCATTTATCATTCAATTAGTGAAGCATAAACTCATTCGATTTCCTGATATTAATCAAATTAGCATCTTTCTTCCTTTAGAAAGAAAGCCCTTTTCCATTTTAGCAAAATTCTTTCTATTTCTACCTGCTCAAGGTATTCATCATTCCAGTACAACTGTTGCAGTAGAATGACAACAGACTCGTGTATAGGGAACTAGATTAGCTTAGCTACCTATCTAATTTATTGTAGAAATTCTGGGATCTGCGATTGGATATGGAAAATAGAAATACTTTTTCTTGGGTAAAGGAACAGATGATTCGATCGATTTCTGTATCGATCATGATATACGTAATAACTCGGACATCTATTTCAAATGCATATCCCATTTTTGCGCAGCAGGGTTATGAAAACCCACGAGAAGCAACCGGACGAATTGTATGTGCCAATTGCCATTTAGCTAATAAGCCCGTGGATATTGAAGTTCCCCAAACTGTGCTTCCCGATACTGTATTTGAAGCAGTTCTTCGAATTCCTTATGATATGCAACTGAAACAAGTTCTTGGTAATGGGAAAAAGGGAGGGTTAAATGTGGGTGCTGTTCTTATTTTGCCCGAGGGATTCGAATTAGCGCCGCCCGACCGTATTTCTCCTGAGTTGAAAGAAAAGATAGGAAATCTTTCTTTT